GTCCCCATAGCTTAACCCAAAGCACGGCACTGAAGCTGCCAAGATGGTACCCACATTACCTGCGGACAAAAGACTTAGTCCTAACCTTACAGTTAGTTTTTGCTAGACATATACATGCAAGTATCCGCACCCCAGTGTAAATGCCCCTATCGCCCCATGTAAGGACCTAAGGAGCAGGTATCAGGCACACCCAAGAAGTAGCCCAAGACGCCTTGCTCAGCCACACCCCCACGGGTATTCAGCAGTAATTAACATTAAGCAATAAGTGCAAACTTGACTTAGTCATAGCAACTCCCCCAAGGGCTGGTAAACCTTGTGCCAGCCACCGCGGCCATACAAGAAGCCCAAATTAACTGCACTACCGGCGTAAAGAGTGGCAACATGATATCCAAGTAACTAGGGTCAAAGTACAGCCAAGCTGTCATAAGCACAAGATGTACCTAAAGCCACCCTTAAGACGATCCTAGCACCAACGACCAATTTCAACCCACGAAAGCCAGGGCACAAACTGGGATTAGATACCCCACTATGCCTGGCCCTAAATCTAGATGCTTACCCCACCCAAGCATCCGCCCGAGAACTACGAGCACAAACGCTTAAAACTCTAAGGACTTGGCGGTGCCTCAAACCCACCTAGAGGAGCCTGTTCTATAATCGATAATCCACGATTCACCCGACCACCCCTTGCCAACGCAGCCTACATACCGCCGTCGCCAGCTCACCTTCCCTGAAAGCCCAACAGTGAGCTCAATAGTCATCCACTAACAAGACAGGTCAAGGTATAGCCCATGGAGTGGAAGAAATGGGCTACATTTTCTAACACAGAAAACTACGAAAAGAGGTGTGAAACCGCCCCCAGAAGGAGGATTTAGCAGTAAAGCAGGACAATAGAGCCCACTTTAAACCGGCCCTGAGGCACGTACATACCGCCCGTCACCCTCCTCACAAGCCACACAACCATATAATTAATACCCCACCAACAGCTGAAGATGAGGTAAGTCGTAACAAGGTAAGTGTACCGGAAGGTGCACTTAGAATACTCAAGGCGTAGCTACAACTACCAAAGCATTCAGCTTACACCTGAAAGATGTCTACCACACTAGACCGCCTTGATGCTCTTCTAGCTCAACTTCCTCCCCGATGAAAATCACCAAAACTCACTACAACACCAAACTAAAACATTCTAAAGTCTAAGTATAGGCGATAGAAAGGACACCAGACGCAATAGAAAATGTACCGTAAGGGAAAGATGAAATAACAGTGAAAACCCAAACAAAAAAACAGCAAAGACCAACCCTTGTACCTTTTGCATCATGATTTAGCAAGAACAACCGGGCAAAGCGAACTTAAGTCCGCCCTCCCGAAACCTAAGCGAGCTACTCACAAGCAGCTATTACATGAGCAAACCCGTCTCTGTCGCAAAAGAGTGGGATGACTTGTTAGTAGAGGTGAAAAGCCAACCGAGCTAGGTGATAGCTGGTTGCCTGTGAAACGAATCTAAGTTCCCCTTTAACTTCGTCCTCCCCGGACACCGATCTAGCCTACAAGACAAGTTAAAAGCTATTCAAGGGAGGTACAGCTCCCTTAAAAAAGAATACAACCTCAACTAGCGGATAACCCTTCCCCGACACACCTGTGGGCCTTAAAGCAGCCACCAACAAAGAGTGCGTCAAAGCTCAAACGACCAAAAATCCCACCACAACATGACTCCCTTACCCCTAACAGGCCAACCTATGACTATAGGAGAATTTATGCTAAAATAAGTAACTAGGGACATACTCCCTCTAGGCGCAAGCTTACATTAACACATTATTAACAGACTTTCAACTCATATTTACACCCAACAAGAATACATATCAGATCCCCTGTTAACCCAACCCCGGAGCGCCCATAAGAACGATTAAAATCTGCAGAAGGAACTCGGCAAACCCACAAGGCCCGACTGTTTACCAAAAACATAGCCTTCAGCCAACAACAAGTATTGAAGGTGATGCCTGCCCAGTGACCCTAGTTCAACGGCCGCGGTATCCTAACCGTGCAAAGGTAGCGCAATCAATTGTCCCATAAATCGAGACTTGTATGAATGGCTAAACGAGGCCTTAACTGTCTTCTACAGATAATCAGTGAAATTGACCTCCCCGTGCAAAAGCGAGGATGTGGACATAAGACGAGAAGACCCTGTGGAACTTAAAAATCAACGGCCACCACGCACTAAACAAACCCCCACTGGGCCTACATTCAACAGACACCTGGCCGACATTTTTTGGTTGGGGCGACCTTGGAGAAAAACAAATCCTCCAAAAATAAGACCACAACTCCTCACCAAGAGCAACCCTTCAAAGTACTAACAGTAACCAGACCCAATACTAATTGACCAATGAACCAAGCTACCCCAGGGATAACAGCGCAATCCCCTCCAAGAGCCCATATCGACAAGGGGGTTTACGACCTCGATGTTGGATCAGGACAACCTAATGGTGCAGCCGCTATTAAGGGTTCGTTTGTTCAACGATTAACAGTCCTACGTGATCTGAGTTCAGACCGGAGCAATCCAGGTCGGTTTCTATCTATGACGCACTTTCCCTAGTACGAAAGGACCGAGAAAGTGAGGCCAATACCACAAGCACGCCTCCCACTCTAAATAGTGAACCCAACTTAACTATCAAGAGACCGCCACACCACCACGTACCATCCAAGAAAAGGATTAGCTAGAGTGGCAGAGCTCGGCTAAATGCAAAAGGCTTAAACCCTTTCTCCAGAGGTTCAAATCCTCTCCCTAGCTTTCCCCACATGACACAAAATGCAATGAATCACCTCATTATAACCCTATCGTATGCCATCCCAATCCTAATCGCCGTAGCTTTCCTAACACTAGTAGAGCGAAAGATCCTAAGCTATATACAATCCCGAAAAGGCCCAAATATTGTGGGCCCATTTGGGCTCCTACAACCCATTGCAGATGGAGTGAAGCTATTCATCAAGGAACCAATCCGCCCCTCAACCTCCTCCCCATTTCTGTTCATTATAACCCCCATATTAGCCCTCCTCCTAGCCCTCACCATCTGAATCCCACTTCCACTGCCATTCTCCCTCACCGACCTAAACCTAGGCCTTTTATTCCTCCTAGCCATGTCAAGCCTGGCCGTATACTCCATTCTATGGTCAGGATGAGCCTCAAACTCAAAATATGCACTAATCGGAGCCCTACGAGCAGTTGCACAAACTATCTCCTACGAAGTAACATTAGCCATCATCCTCTTATCTATCATTGTACTAAGCGGAAACTATGCCCTTAACACCCTCGCCACCACCCAAGAACCTCTATACCTCATTTTTTCATCATGACCTCTTGCAATAATATGATATATCTCTACCCTCGCCGAGACTAACCGCGCGCCCTTCGACCTCACAGAAGGTGAGTCAGAATTAGTCTCCGGATTCAACGTTGAATACGCTGCAGGACCATTCGCCCTATTCTTCCTAGCCGAATACGCAAACATTATATTAATAAACACCTTGACCACCATCCTATTCTTAAACCCAAGCTCACTAAATCTTCCCTCAGAGCTATTCCCCACCGTACTTGCCACAAAAGTACTCCTCCTCTCCTCAGGCTTCCTGTGAGTCCGAGCTTCTTACCCACGATTCCGCTACGACCAGTTAATGCACCTACTGTGGAAGAACTTCTTACCGCTAACATTAGCTCTATGTCTATGACACACCAGCATGCCAATCTGCTACGCAGGCCTACCTCCGCACCTAAGGAAATGTGCCTGAACCTAAAGGGTCACTATGATAAAGTGAACATAGAGGTACAACAGTCCTCTCATTTCCTTCTAAGCCTTAGAAAAGCAGGAGTCGAACCTACACAGAAGAGATCAAAACTCTTCATACTCCCCTTATATTATTTTCTAGTAAGGTCAGCTAATTAAGCTATCGGGCCCATACCCCGAAAATGATGGTTCAACCCCCTCCCCTACTAATGAATCCTCACGCTAAACTAATCATAGTACTAAGCCTGATCCTAGGCACTTCAATCACAATCTCAAGCAGCCACTGAGTAATAGCATGAACCGGCTTAGAGATCAACACACTTGCCATCATCCCCCTTATTTCCAAATCACACCACCCACGAGCAATTGAAGCCGCAACTAAATACTTTCTAACACAAGCATCTGCCTCCGCCCTAGTTCTCTTCTCAAGTATAACCAATGCCTGAGCCACAGGCCAATGAGATATCACACAACTAACTCACCCAACTTCCTGCCTCCTACTAACAACAGCCATTGCAATCAAACTAGGCTTAGTCCCATTCCACTTCTGATTTCCAGAAGTCCTACAAGGATCCCCTATAATTACCGCCCTCCTACTCTCAACACTAATAAAATTTCCCCCAATCACTCTTCTCCTACTAACATCCCAATCACTAAACCCAACCCTACTAACCTCTATAGCACTCACTTCAGCAGCATTAGGGGGCTGAATAGGACTTAACCAAACACAAACACGAAAAATTCTAGCCTTCTCATCCATCTCGCACCTAGGTTGAATAGCTGTAATCATCATCTACAGCCCCAAGCTCACCCTACTCACCTTTTACCTATACACCGTCATAACAACAACAGTATTCCTAACCTTAAATAAAATTAAGGCCATAAAACTTTCAACATTAATAATTTCCTGAACAAAAACCCCCGTACTAAATGCCTCCTTAATACTTGTCCTACTGTCTCTAGCAGGACTTCCCCCACTAACAGGCTTCCTACCCAAATGATTCATCATCCAAGAACTAGCCAAGCAAGAAATAGCTCCAACAGCTGTAACCATCGCCATACTATCACTACTTAGCCTATTCTTCTACCTCCGCCTCACCTACTATTCAACAATCACCCTTCCACCTAACTCATCAAACCACATAAAACAGTGGCACACCAATAAATCGCCGAGCACTACCACCGCCATCCTCACTTCAATATCAATCCTCCTTCTACCGCTCTCGCCTATAATCCAAACCATCATCTAAGAAACTTAGGATAACCAAACTTCCCCAAACCGAAGGCCTTCAAAGCCTTAAATAAGAGTTAAACCCTCTTAGTTTCTGACGGACACTAAGACTAACAGGACATTAACCTGTATCTTCTGAATGCAAACCAGACGCTTTAATTAAGCTAAAGCCTCGCCTAGGCAGATGGGTCTCGATCCCATAAAATTCTAGTTAACAGCTAAACGCCCAAACCAACTGGCTTCTGCCTATAAGACTCTGGTACACTCTCAGCGTACATCGATGAGCTTGCAACTCAACATGAATTTCACCACAGAGCCGATAAGAAGAGGAATTGAACCTCTGTAAAAAGGACTACAGCCTAACGCTTCAACACTCAGCCATCTTACCTGTGACCTTCATTAACCGCTGACTATTCTCAACTAACCATAAAGACATCGGCACTCTATACCTAATCTTCGGAGCATGAGCGGGTATAATCGGCACCGCACTTAGCCTATTAATCCGCGCAGAACTAGGACAACCAGGAACCCTCCTAGGCGATGACCAAATCTATAATGTAATCGTCACGGCTCATGCCTTCGTAATAATTTTCTTCATAGTCATGCCTATCATAATTGGTGGATTTGGAAACTGACTAGTCCCCCTCATAATTGGTGCCCCTGACATAGCATTTCCACGCATAAACAACATAAGCTTCTGACTTCTCCCTCCTTCCTTTCTCCTCCTACTAGCCTCCTCCACAGTAGAAGCTGGCGCCGGTACAGGATGAACTGTATATCCCCCTCTAGCAGGTAACCTTGCCCATGCCGGAGCCTCCGTGGACCTGGCCATCTTTTCCCTACACTTAGCAGGTGTTTCCTCTATCCTAGGAGCAATCAACTTCATCACAACTGCCATCAACATAAAACCCCCAGCACTCACACAATACCAAACCCCCTTATTCGTGTGATCAGTCCTAATCACTGCCATCTTACTACTCCTTTCCCTTCCAGTACTCGCCGCTGGTATTACCATGTTACTCACAGATCGAAACCTAAACACCACGTTCTTTGACCCAGCTGGAGGGGGAGACCCCGTCCTATACCAGCACCTCTTCTGATTCTTCGGACACCCAGAAGTCTACATCCTTATCCTCCCAGGCTTTGGGATCATCTCCCACGTAGTAACATACTACGCAGGCAAAAAAGAGCCATTTGGCTATATAGGCATGGTATGAGCCATACTATCAATTGGATTCCTGGGCTTCATTGTATGAGCCCACCATATATTCACAGTCGGAATGGACGTAGACACCCGAGCCTACTTTACATCAGCCACCATAATCATTGCCATTCCAACCGGCATCAAAGTCTTCAGCTGACTCGCTACCCTACACGGAGGGACAATTAAATGAGACCCACCCATCCTATGAGCCCTGGGATTTATCTTCCTATTCACTATCGGAGGCCTAACAGGAATCGTACTTGCAAACTCCTCACTAGATATCGCCCTGCATGACACCTACTATGTAGTAGCCCACTTCCACTACGTCCTCTCAATAGGAGCAGTCTTTGCTATCCTAGCAGGGTTCACTCACTGATTCCCCCTATTCACAGGCTTCACCCTCCACCCCACATGAGCAAAAGCCCATTTCGGAGTAATATTCACAGGAGTTAACCTAACCTTCTTCCCCCAACACTTCCTAGGCCTAGCAGGTATGCCACGACGATACTCAGACTACCCAGACGCCTACACACTATGAAACACCGTATCATCCATCGGCTCATTAATCTCAATAATAGCTGTAATCATACTAATATTCATTATCYGAGAAGCCTTTTCAGCAAAACGCAAAGTACTACAACCAGAGCTCACTGCTACYAACATTGAATGAATCCATGGCTGCCCGCCTCCCTACCACACCTTCGAAGAACCAGCCTTCGTCCAAGTACAAGAAAGGAAGGAATCGAACCCTCACACGCTGGTTTCAAGCCAACTGCATCAAACCACTCATGCTTCTTTCTTATGAGATGTTAGTAAACCAATTACATAGCCTTGTCAAGACTAAATCACAGGCGCAAACCCTGTACATCTCACATGGCTAACCACTCTCAGTTAGGATTCCAAGACGCCTCATCCCCTATTATAGAAGAACTCGTTGAATTTCATGACCATGCCCTGATCGTTGCACTAGCCATCTGCAGCTTAGTCCTCTACCTCTTAGCTCTCATACTAATAGAAAAACTTTCATCCAATGCTGTAGACGCCCAAGAAGTAGAACTAATCTGAACTATCCTACCAGCCATCGTACTGATCCTACTTGCCCTCCCTTCCCTACAAATCCTCTACATAATGGACGAAATCGATGAACCTGATCTCACCCTAAAAGCCATTGGCCACCAATGGTACTGAACCTACGAGTACACAGACTTCAAGGACCTTTCATTTGACTCGTACATAATTCCAACAACAGACCTACCACAAGGACACTTCCGACTCCTAGAAGTCGATCACCGCGTCATCATCCCCATAGAATCCCCCATTCGAGTGATCATCACCGCTGGAGATGTCCTCCACTCTTGAGCAGTACCAACCCTCGGAGTAAAAACAGACGCAATCCCAGGACGACTCAACCAAACCTCATTCATCACCTCCCGACCAGGAATCTTTTACGGCCAATGCTCAGAAATTTGCGGAGCTAACCACAGCTACATGCCTATCGTAGTAGAATCAACCCCTCTCCCACACTTCGAAGCCTGATCATCACTACTATCATCATCCTAATCATTAAGAAGCTATGCAACAGCACTAGCCTTTTAAGCTAGAGAAAGAGGAGCCCCACCTCCTTAATGACATGCCTCAACTCAACCCAAATCCATGATTCTCTACCATAATCATAACCTGATTAATTTTCTCACTACTAATTCAGCCCAAACTTCTATCATTCATGCCCACAAACCCTCCACTAAACAAACCCCATACACCCACTAAAACCACCCCCTGATCCTGACCATGAACCTAAGCTTCTTTGACCAATTCTCAAGCCCCCATCTCCTAGGAATCCCATTAATCCTGTTATCACTGCTTTTCCCAGCTCTACTATTTCCATCCCCCAACAACCGATGAATCAGTAACCGCCTATCAGCCCTACAACTATGATTCCTCCACCTAATTACAAAACAACTAATAATGCCTCTAAACAAAAATGGCCACAAATGAGCACTAATACTAACCTCACTAATAACCATACTGCTAACAATCAACCTCCTAGGCCTACTTCCATACACCTTCACTCCAACTACCCAACTCTCAATAAATATGGCCCTAGCTTTCCCCCTATGACTTGCCACCCTACTAACAGGCTTACGAAACCAACCCTCAACATCCCTAGGCCACTTACTCCCAGAAGGCACCCCGACGCCACTAATTCCAGCACTCATTATAATTGAGACAACTAGTCTACTAATTCGTCCATTAGCCTTAGGCGTCCGCCTTACAGCAAATCTTACAGCTGGACACCTACTCATTCAACTCATCTCCACAGCCACCACTGCCCTATTACCCCTAATACCAGCAGTATCCGTTCTAACTGCCTTAGTACTACTCATACTTACCATCCTAGAAATCGCCGTAGCCATAATCCAAGCCTACGTCTTCGTTCTTTTATTAAGCTTGTACTTACAAGAAAACATCTAATGGCACACCAAGCACACTCATACCACATAGTTGATCCAAGCCCATGACCTATCTTCGGGGCAGCCGCAGCTCTTCTTACTACCTCAGGACTAATTATATGATTCCACTACAGCTCCTCTATACTGCTAGCCTTGGGCCTTCTTTCCATGCTACTCGTTATACTACAATGATGACGAGACGTCATCCGAGAGAGCACATTCCAAGGCCATCACACCCCTACAGTCCAAAAAGGCCTACGATACGGAATAATCCTATTCATCACATCAGAAGCATTCTTCTTTCTAGGATTCTTTTGAGCATTCTTCCACTCAAGCCTCGTCCCAACCCCAGAACTAGGAGGACAATGACCTCCAATAGGAGTAAAACCCCTCAACCCCATAGAAGTCCCCCTACTCAATACAGCAATCCTCCTCGCATCGGGCGTCACCGTAACATGAGCCCACCACAGCATTACAGAAGGAAACCGGAAACAAGCAATCCACGCTCTAACCTTAACAGTTCTCCTCGGGCTTTATTTTACAGCTCTACAAGCAATAGAATACCACGAAGCCCCATTCTCAATCGCCGATAGCGTCTATGGCTCAACTTTCTTCGTTGCTACAGGATTCCACGGACTCCACGTAATCATTGGATCCTCATTCCTCACAGTATGCCTCCTACGACTCATCAAATTCCACTTTACGTCAGACCATCACTTTGGATTCGAAGCAGCAGCCTGATACTGGCATTTCGTAGACGTCATCTGACTATTCCTTTACATAACCATTTACTGATGAGGATCTTGCTCTTCTAGTATATTAATTATAATTGACTTCCAATCTCTAGAATCTGGTACAAACCCAGAGAAGAGCAATAAACACCCTTACATTCATGCTAACCCTCTCATTCACCCTAAGCATTGCCCTCACCATATTAAATTTCTGACTAGCCCAAATAAACCCAGACTCAGAAAAACTATCTCCGTACGAATGCGGTTTTGATCCTCTAGGGTCCGCTCGACTCCCATTCTCAATCCGATTCTTCCTCAGTAGCCATCCTGTTCCTGCTATTTGATCTAGAAATCGCACTCCTTCTCCCCTTACCATGAGCTACCCAACTCCAGTCACCCCTAACCACCCTCACTTGAACCTCCACCATTCTATTTCTACTTACACTGGGCCTAGTCTACGAATGAATCCAGGGAGGCCTAGAATGAGCCGAATAACAGAAAGTTAGTCTAATCAAGACAGCTGGTTTCGGCCCAGCAGATTATAGATAACCCTGTAACTTTCTTGTGTCATTACTCCATTTCAGTTTCTATTCAGCCTTTATTCTGAGCAGCCTAGGACTAGCATTCCACCGAACCCATCTAATCTCTGCCCTACTATGCCTGGAAAGCATAATACTATCCATATACATTGCCCTCTCAATCTGACCTATTGAAAACCAAACCCCATCATTCACCATAGTACCAGTACTTATACTAGCATTCTCGGCATGCGAAGCAGGCACAGGCCTAGCCATCCTAGTAGCCTCAACCCGAACCCATGGCTCTGACCACCTACACAACCTCAACCTCTTACAATGTTAAAAATTATCCTTCCAACAATCATACTCCTCCCAGTAACCCTTCTATCTCCACCTAAATCCCTATGAACCAACACTACCCTGTATAGCCTTCTAATCGCCACCGTGAGCCTACAGTGATTAATCCCAACATACCATCCACATAAATACCTTACCCCCTGAACAGGCATAGACCAAATTTCATCCCCACTACTAGTACTATCTTGCTGACTCCTTCCACTCATAATCATAGCAAGCCAAAACCACCTACAACACGAACCACTCACACGGAAGCGAACTTTCATCTCAACCCTAATTACAGTACAACCCTTCCTTCTCCTAGCATTTTCAACCACAGAATTAACACTATTTTATATTTCATTCGAAGCAACTCTAATCCCCACCCTAATCCTAATCACACGATGAGGAAACCAACCAGAACGCCTAAGCGCCGGTATCTACCTACTATTCTACACCCTAATCAGCTCCCTACCACTACTAGTCACAATCATACATCTACACACAAAAATTGGTACTTTACACCTGCCAACCCTCGAACTCACCCACCCCGCCCTCTCAACCTCATGAACAGGAGTGCTAGCAAGCCTAGCACTCCTTATGGCATTTATAGTAAAAGCCCCTCTATACGGACTACACCTATGACTCCCCAAAGCTCATGTAGAAGCCCCCATTGCAGGTTCAATACTACTAGCTGCCTTATTACTAAAATTAGGAGGATACGGTATCATACGAATCACCATATTAATAGGGCCCTTATCAAACCTTCTCCACTACCCCTTCCTCACTCTAGCCCTATGAGGCGCACTAATAACTAGCTCAATCTGCCTACGACAAACAGACCTTAAATCGCTCATCGCCTACTCATCCGTAAGTCACATAGGATTAGTCATTGCCGCAAGCATAATTCAAACCCACTGATCATTTTCAGGGGCAATAATCCTAATAATCTCCCATGGACTAACCTCCTCCATACTATTCTGCTTAGCCAATACAAACTACGAACGTACACACAGCCGCATCCTGATCCTCACACGAGGCTTACAACCCCTACTACCCCTCATAGCCACCTGATGACTGCTAGCCAACCTGATAAACATGGCACTACCCCCAACAACAAACTTAATAGCTGAGTTAACCATCATAATTACATTATTTAACTGATCAGCTTTTACAATCATCCTAACTGGTATCGCAACCTTACTAACTGCCTCTTACACACTATTCGTACTACTAATAACCCAACGAGGTACCCCACCAACCCACATCACACTTATCCAAAACTCAAACACACGAGAACACCTACTAATAACCCTCCACACCTTCCCCATGCTTCTCTTAATCCTAAAACCGGAATTAATCTCAGGAGTCCCCTTATGCAAGTATAGTTTAATCCAAACATTAGGCTGTGATCCTAAAAATAGAAGTTCAAACCTCCTTACCTGCCAAGGGGAGGTTCAACCAACAAGAACTGCTAACTCTTGTATCTGAGTCTAAAACCTCAGCCCCCTTAGCTTTTAAAGGATAACAGTAATCCATTGGTCTTAGGAACCACTCATCTTGGTGCAACTCCAAGTAAAAGTAATGGAGGCCCCACTACTCCTTAACACTATAATACTACTAACACTAGCCATCCTGCTAGCCCCCATTATACTACCCCTCCTATCAAAAAACTTCCAAAACACCCCAACAACCATCACCCGCACAGTCAAGACCGCATTCCTAACCAGCCTAGTCACAACCACCACTTTTATCTACACTGGCCTAGAAAGTATTACCTCCTACTGAGAATGAAAATTCATTATAAATTTCAAAATCCCCCTAAGCCTGAAAATAGACCAATACTCAATAATATTCCTTCCCATCGCCCTATTCGTAACTTGATCCATCCTACAATTCGCAACATGATACATAGCGTCAGAGCCCTACATTACAAAATTCTTCACCTACCTCCTGACATTCCTAATTGCCATGCTAGTATTAACAATCACGAACAACATATTTATCTTATTTATCGGCTGAGAAGGAGTAGGAATCATATCCTTCCTCCTCATCGGCTGATGGCAGGGCCGAGCAGAGGCCAACACAGCCGCACTACAAGCCGTAATCTACAATCGAATCGGGGATATTGGCTTAATCCTAAGTATAGCCTGACTGGCCTCAACACTTAACACCTGAGAAATCCAACAAACCCTCCTCCCTGACCAAATCCATACACTCCCCCTCATAGGCCTCATCCTAGCTGCCACAGGAAAATCAGCCCAATTCGGACTACACCCATGACTACCAGCAGCAATAGAAGGCCCAACCCCCGTCTCTGCCTTACTCCACTCCAGCACTATAGTGGTAGCTGGAATTTTCCTACTTATTCGCACTCACCCAATACTAGCCACCAACAAAACAGCCTTAACTACGTGCCTCTGTTTAGGTGCCCTATCAACCCTATTTGCCGCCACATGCGCACTCACACAAAATGACATTAAAAAAATCATTGCTTTCTCCACATCTAGCCAACTCGGACTAATAATAGTCACTATTGGTCTAAACCTCCCACAATTAGCCTTCCTACATATCTCAACCCATGCCTTCTTCAAAGCCATACTCTTCCTATGCTCAGGGTCTATCATCCACAACCTAAATGGCGAACAAGACATCCGAAAAATAGGAGGCCTACAAAAGACCCTTCCAATCACCACCACATGTCTAACTATTGGCAACCTAGCCCTAATAGGAACCCCATTTCTAGCAGGATTCTACTCAAAAGACCTAATCATCGAAAACCTAAACACCTCCTACCTAAACACCTGAGCCCTACTACTAACCCTCCTAGCCACATCCTTCACCGCAACATACAGCCTTCGTATAACCCTACTAGTACAAACCGGATTCAACCGCATCCCCCCAATCACACCAACAAACGAAAACAACCCACTGATCATCAACCCAATCACCCGCCTTGCCCTAGGCAGCATTACAGCAGGATTACTAATCACAACCTACATTCCACCGACAAAAACACTCCCAATAACTATGCCTCTAACCACCAAAACCGCTGCCATCACAGCCACAATCCTTGGGGCCATCCTGGCCCTAGAACTATCAAACATAACCCACCTCCTAACTAACCCTAAACAGAGCCCTTTCCTAAACTTCTCTTCCTCACTAGGCTATTTCAATCCTCTAATACACCGTCTCTACCCTACAAACCTACTAAGCAAAGGGCAAAATATCGCCTCACATTTAATCGACCTATCATGATACAAAAAAATAGGCCCCGAAGGCCTCGCCGATTTACAACTCATAATGAGTAAAGCCATTACCCCCATCCACACAGGACTAATCAAAACCTACTTAGGATCATTTGCCCTATCCATCCTGATAGCTATCTTATCAACACATAGACCAATAATGGCCCCCAACATCCGAAAATCCCACCCCCTACTAAAAATAGTCAACAACTCCCTCATCGACCTCCCTGCCCCCTCAAACATCTCTGCCTGATGGAACTTCGGATCCCTACTAGCGATCTGCCTCATAACACAAATCCTTACAGGACTACTGCTAGCCATACACTATACCGCAGACACCACCCTCGCCTTCTCCTCCGTGGCCCACACATGCCGAAACGTACAATACGGCTGACTCATTCGCAACCTACATGCAAACGGTGCTTCCTTCTTCTTCATTTGCATCTACCTCCACATTGGACGAGGCCTCTATTACGGCTCTTATCTATACAAAGAAACGTGAAACACAGGAGTAATCCTTCTCCTAACACTCATAGCAACTGCCTTCGTAGGCTACGTACTACCATGAGGACAAATATCGTTCTGAGGGGCTACTGTCATCACCAACCTATTCTCAGCCATCCCCTACATTGGACAAACCCTCGTAGAGTGGGCCTGAGGAGGATTTTCAGTAGACAACCCAACTCTAACCCGATTCTTCGCTCTCCACTTCCTACTTCCTTTCGTAATCGCAGGAATCACCCTAATCCACCTAACCTTTCTCCACGAATCCGGCTCAAACAACCCCCTGGGAATCATATCAGACTGCGACAAAATCCCATTCCACCCCTACTTCTCATTAAAAGACATTCTAGGATTCACCCTAATGCTCTCTCCCTTAATAGCACTAGCCCTATTCTCTCCCAACCTCCTAGGAGACCCAGAAAACTTTACCCCAGCAAACCCACTAGTTACCCCTCCCCACATCAAGCCAGAATGATACTTCCTATTCGCATACGCCATCCTGCGCTCAATCCCCAACAAACTGGGGGGAGTATTAGCACTAGCCGCCTCCGTACTAATCCTATTCCTCAGCCCCCTCCTACATAAATCCAAACAACGCACTATAACATTCCGCCCACTCTCACAACTACTATTCTGAACCCTAGTGGCCAACCTCTTCATCCTAACATGAGTAGGCAGCCAACCCGTAGAACACCCATTCATCATCATCGGACAACTAGCTTCCCTCTCCTACTTCACCATCCTACTATTTCTATTCCCTATCATCGGAGCCCTAGAAAACAAAATACTCAACTACTAAATACTCTAATAGTTTATAAAAACATTGGTCTTGTAAACCAAAGATTGAAGACTATCCACTTCTTAGAGTACTTCAGAAAAAAAGGACTTAAACCTTTATCTCCAGCTCCCAAAGCTGGTATTTTCACAATAAACTATTCTCTGTAAACCCCTAAACCGCCCGAATCGCCCCCCGAGACAGCCCGCGCACAAGCTCCAACACAACAAACAAAGTCAACAACAACCCCCACCCAGCCACCAAGAATATGCCCACCCCATAAGAATAAAATACAGCAACCCCACTAAAATCAAGCCGAACTAAAGACTCTCCCCCACTATCCACAGTAAATACCCCGGCCTTTCAAGACTCAACAAAACCGCCAAAAACTACTCCCGCAAAAACTACCGAAACCAACCCCGCTCCATACCCTATAACCCCTCAATCCCCCCAGGCTTCAGGGAATGGCTCAGCAGCTAAAGAGACTGAATACACGAACACTACCAACATACCCCCCAAATAAACCATAAACAACGCCAAAGAAACAAACGAGGCTCCTAAACTTAGCAACCAACCACACCCTGCAACAGACGCTAACACCAATCCTACCACCCCGTAATACGGAGAAGGATTAGAAGCTACCCCCAAAGCTCCCAATACAAAACATACACTAAGGAAAAACACAAAATAAGTCATATATTCCCACTTGGCTACTCTCCAAGACTTGCGGCTCGAAAAGCCGCTGTTGTTTTCAACTACAGGAACAACACCCATTTATTAATAAATCCCCCCTAATACATAACTACACCTCGGCCCCCCCCTTCCCCCCCAGGAAGGGGTGTGTTGTTATGTATAATTGTGCATAGGTTTATATTCCACATATATCATATATGGTCCCAGTACATATACCTTAATACGTACATAGCCCATCCCATGTAAACGGATATTAACCCTCACCTCCACTCACCTACCAAAGTACCAGACAATCCATGCTAACCAGACTAACCACTACATATCCCCTAAACCCATTCCATGCAAACGGACAAGCACTCCACCCCACACATACATCCCAGCCCCTAAACATGTAATGCTCTACGGACCAGCCACATATTAACAGGATAATACTTGGACACAACACTAACAAGAGACCTTACAATGCATGGTTACAGGACAAACCCTTACAAACTTCCTCCTCCCCACGGATGAACCTCGACGTAATAGGTGGATTTATTGATCGTACACCTCACGTGAAATCACCAACCCGCTGCATATAATGCTTGGTATGACTAGCTTCAGGCCCATTCTTTCCCCCTAAACCCCTCGCCACTCTTGCTCTTTTGCGCCTCTGGTTCCTCCGTCAGGGCCATGACTTGAGTCACTCACCTCTCCGGTTCCTTTCGACGAGCCATCTGTGGTAACATACTCACCATCTTAGTCCGTGATCGCGGCATTTCTTCTCTTTGGAGCGGTTGGTTCCCTTTTTTTCGGGGCGTCTTCACAGGTTGCACCTCCAGTGCAGATCCGGGTGCACACATTCCAAGCCTGAACATCGTATGGGATGCGGTCTGTTTTATGGATCTCAGGCGTCCCCCGGTGATATGGTTTGCGTGTCCGGGGAATCAACTTGACACTGATGCACTTTGAGTTACACTTGGTTATGGGTTCTCCGCAAGCTCTAACAAGTAGGGGCTATATAGTGAATGCTCGTTGGACATATTTTTACAAAAAAACGTTTCCTCTAATTTTCTTAACTAAACTAGTAAGTTTCAGCTATTTTTAAGACACGATATCATCATGTATCATGTTAAAAACTTTTTCATTTCATTACCGCCGAAATCCCGCTAGTTTATCATTCGTCGATGACGATGTATATACACACATGTGTATTCGACATTTATTAGAGAAACTCCCCTACCAAACAAGCAATTATCAAACGAACAATCCATTCATCCATTTACTCATGAATCCTCTAGAATCAAACGATCAAACGATCAAACGATCAAACGATCAAACGATCAAACGATCAAACGATCAAACGATCAAACGATCAAACGATCAAACGATCAAACGATCAAACGATCAAACGATCAAACGATCAAA